AACTTGTTTCAGTTGCATATCATAAGGAATTCGAACAACTGCTTCAAATACAGTATCAGGAAGTACCGCTTGTGGAACCTCGATATCCACGGGCTTATTAGCTAAATGGCAGTTGGCACAGACAATACGGCCGGTTGCTTCTCGTGGATTTTCATAACCCTGCTGTGCAAAAATGGGATATGCATTTGAAACGGGTGCCCAAGTTATTATATATATCATGAGTGATACGGAAATAGATCGAGTAATCTCTTCCTTTATCGAAGAAAAGGTATTTCTAGTTTGCATGGTCCAATCATTGAGCCCAAAAATTTCTACAATAAAATTAGGTAGGTCCCTAGTATAGTTCCCTATCCATGATTCTGCTATTTACTGAAATAATGTTACTCGAATATAGGAGGCATCCTTCTGCATGGGTAGAAGGAATAAGTACAATTTTGAATGTTTTACTTATGTACAAAGAAGTAACAAACATTCGATTTTTCAGTCATTCATTGAATGATAAATCACTACAAGTGACGGAGATACACGATTTAAATAACGGAAGATCCAATATTTAAAAATTGTGTCAAGAATGACTGGAAAAGTGGAAACAAGACCGGATATAATTTGATCGTTATGAGAAAATCCAAAATCTTTGTAGACAGAACCAATCATTAGTTCCCAACCATGGGGCGAATGGAATCCTATACATAAATCAGTTAATAAAAGAATAGAAAAAGCTTTTATTGTGTCGCTTAAGTTATATAGGAACTCTTGAACCCAAGAGTTAAGAATAACAAGTTCTTCATTACCAAGAATAGAATAACCACTTAGAATAACGAAACAGATTATATTTGTCGAGAAGTGCAAAATCGTATGGATACGATCCTCATTGTGCATCTTGATCAATTGGATCGTTTCTTTGTAGATTCCGATACGAAGCTTTTGTAGATGTGTTTCTGGGGATTCCTTTAGCATTTCGTCCAAGAGAAAGAGTTCCTCTAATTCAATAACTTTTTTTATAATACTCTTTTCTTGAATATCATTCAAAAAAATTTCGGATTGACCAGTATTCCACCAATTAGTAACCCAAGATTCTAGGCTTTTTTTAAATGAAAGAGAGATCCACCAGGGCAAAAATACTATAGATGCAAGATATAGAAGGGGAATGAATGCTTTCTTTTTTGCCATTTTTTCGTCTTTGATTTTTTTTTTAATGAACTCACTTCATTCGTTAACTCTATACACTACTAATATTTATATCAAACATAAGTTCTATTACAAGTCATATGGATAGTATTATGAATCCATTCCCTGTTTTTTAGTTTTTGATTTGTGATTCATTAGTTAATCCTTGAATTTCGAAATAATACAGAAAGAAAATAAAAAGAATCCACTTTTGTTACTGTGGAGTTGATTTACATACGCATAAAAATTTCGGACAAAGACAGTTTTCTGGCTGTTCCGTATACGTCTGCTTTGGCTCAAATGAGCATTCTGAAGAAATTCCAGTTAAGTTATACTATTACTATGGTCTAGAAAAAATACTATTCTTTAATTTGAGTTTTATCCCTCTTGCTACGAACTAAGAAAGCATTCATTCTGAACTTTATTTTTCAAAAAACTTCAATTGGTACACGCAAGAAATAGGCCAATTCGGCAGCCTTTTGCTCAATTTCTCGTGGGGTCAGATTCTGATCGGTACGAGTCAAGGGAATGGCCCCTTGGCCTCTGATTTCCATATAAAGGACACGACGTGCATAAATACCCTCTTTAACTTCTATTCTGATGGACTGAATGTCTTTCATAAGGAATCGGAGGAAGATTCGACGATTTTTTCCAGGAAACCCCCAACGAAAAATACACACTATTCCTTCTTTTCTATCGAATCGATCATAACCGCTACCTACACTCCACAAAATTGTGCACCACAAATAGGAGCTAATAAAGAGACCTGCGATCCCATAGAAAGACATCACGATCCCCTGTGGAAAAAAAATTATTTGCTGAGACGGAAATAAAGATATCAAATCCCTACCAAGATAACTGGAAGTTCCAACCAAAAAAAACCCTAATGAACCTAAAAAAAGGATAAAGGCCCAGCAGAAATTGCTGATTTTTCGAGATCCTCTTATAAATTCTATCCATATACGTTCTGATCCCCAACTCATACTAGATCTCGTTGCATTTTATTGGAATTGATAGAATAACAAAAATCGATTTTACTTTTTTTGTTTCCGAAGTAACTCTAATCAACTAGCACTATTTTGATGTGAACCTTTACTTTAGGAGTAATTCATCGAATTACTTAGATCTAAAATAATAACATCACCTTTATATGATTCCCTATAGATACCTACATCCATATCGATATATTGACTTTACATCTCAAACATTCGTCGCTTGATCTGTTATATATTTTCTATTTTGAAATACGTATAATTCATTTCCTCAGATATCATGTTTACGCATGTATAATCGCTTATGTTTGGAGTAAGCCACATGTTAGACTCTAGTCTACTAAATAGATAGCTGTGTTATCGTCAAAGTCGAAGTTTTGAAAAAAAAAATAGACGGCACTAGCGCATATTTAAAAAATCTTGTTTTTTTGAACATGAAGAGATAAAGAAGCCATTGCAATTGCCGGAAATACTAGGCCCACTAAAGGCACAAAAATAGAGGGTAAGGTGGTGAGAGTTGTCATAGAATGGATACCTCGACTTAATATTTGTACCTGTTATTTATTGTTATATTAATTGTTATATTAATATTTTTACCTGTTATTTATTGATTGTTATAAAAGGTATCTTATAATTATACTAATTCATATATAATTATACTAAGTAATATCTACGTGAGTATATATATATAGAAAAGGAATGAGGAATGTCGAATTAAATTTACTCATCTTTCGACATGAAATATATGTATCATAATAGACTTTTGTATTATTTTATTTATTATCTTGTCTTATAATTTTTTTTATTAAAATTGAATAAAGATTTTCTTACAAATTCCCAAAAAGTTCGTTATAATCCGATCCAACAACAGGGATTCTTAGTAAAACTAGAGATCCTCTAGAGATGTAGAAAGATGCAAGACTCTATGCCGCTATTTGCTATAGTTGAATTATATATACACATGTAATGTAAGAAGGGGAGCATGAAATTCATTTTATTCCCCTTGCCAAATTTTGCGGAAGAAATAATTCGCTCTTTTATTTTGTTTGATAGGGGTTTCCTAATTACTAATCAGGAATATCGGTAAAAAAAATTTCTCCGCATGATTCTTTCTACAATTTTATCTTATGTTACCAAAGAAAAATCCATTCTTCGAATTTTTACTTTGATTCCTATAAACTAAATAACTACTTGTTCGTCACAAATAAAATAATGAATTTTTGAAGTTTTAAGTAAGGCTTTACTTGATTGAATTTTGATTCGAGGGAACGAAAGCGTGGAGCTGAAATAACTCACTCAAAACACCTTTTAAAGGATTACGTGGTACGATTAGATCGAATAAGCCCTTATGGAATAAATATTCAGCCGCCTGTGAACCCTCAGGGACTGTCTTATTCAATGTTTGTTCAATTACTCTTTTACCCGCAAATGCGATGTAGGCATTGGGTTCGGCAATAATGATATCCCCCAACATACCAAAACTAGCTGTCACCCCACCAGTAGTAGGAGATGTAAGGATTGCTACATAGAATAATTTTTTATTTGATTGATAATCATATAAAGCGGAAGATATTTTGGCCATTTGCATCAAGCTCAAACTTCCTTCTTGCATGCGTGCTCCTCCAGAAGCACACACTAAAATAAGAGGTAAAAATTGATTGGTAGCATACTCGATCAAACGGGTGATTTTCTCGCCTACTACGGATCCCATACTACCCCCCATAAACTGAAAATCCATAACCCCAATTGCTACGGGAATACCGTTTAATTTACCTGTGCCTGTTTGAATAGCCTCAGTTAATCCTGTCTTTCTTTGATAAGAATCAATACGATCTTTATAAGGTTCCTCTTCCGAATGAAATTCAATGGGATCCAAAGAGACCATGTCTTCATCCATAGGGTCCCAAGTACCTGGATCAATCGAGAGTTCGATTCTATCTGAACTACTCATTTTCAAATGGTATCCACATTGTTCACAAATATTCATTTTTGATTTCAAAAATTTCTTATAATTTAATCCATAACAATTTTCGCATTGAACCCACAAATGCCTGTATTTTTGAGTTACATCTAGATCATTAGAACTTTCTGTTCTAGTTAAATCACTTCCATCCGTGCTAGTTCTTATACTGGAACTCTCACTTTCACTACTATTTCCACCTTCACCACAAATGTAACTATAAATGTAACTGTCACTGTAATTGTGACTACCACTTAAAATGTAACTATCAATACAGATTTGAGCCCGAAGATAACTGTCAATGCAACTATTAATGTGATTATTCCAACTATATTTAGTATCATACATGTAACGATCATAGTGGGAATCATCACTCTTAGATACATGATTTTGATAAGTAGAGTTCCGAAAACTATAAAAAGAACTTTCTAGTTCACTTACAAAAGAAGGATCATTGTCAATCTCMAAAATTTGATTTTCAATATCCAAATATATGGAATAACTGCTGCTATTACTATCCCTAACTAAAAAAGTGTCATCAGATACGAAATTCCGAATGCCGACTAAATCATCAACAGTACTGTAACTAGAATTGTCACTATCACTATGACTAGGAATGTTGTTATTCATATTATTTATAATTGATCCTTCACTTTCAATAGGACCAAGACTATTGATTGATTTACTTAGCCTACACCTGTATTCTAACTCCCCGTTAGACAACATCGAATTTAACCATCTTTTTTCCATAGAGCTTTCTTGCCCCTATTTACATGAAAATACAATAGATGAATAGTCATTCGATAAAAAATCAATCATTTGAATATCTCATTTCCTATCAGAATTGGATCTAAATCCAATCACTCGGATTATTAAGTAAT